ACGTAGCATTATAGACCGTATTGTTACTCTTACTACCATCAGGATAGATCTGTCCCCTTCCTCGGTTTCCCCCTACATATATGGGATATTTTAAGAAATGAACGTCTTTCTTCGTAGCAGGATCGGGGGAAAGAATGGGAAAGACGATTTCACTATATTTCTGACCGGGAACAGGGCCTATCACAAGAATATTTTTTTTATCGGGACGATAACTCTGAAAAGAGAGATTTCCTATCTTTTCTTTCAACTCAGGAGAAATACGGTCGGGCGGCGCTAATTCGAATCCCTCGGGCAAAATAAGAACAGCACCCACATTTAACCCTCCCTTTTTCCCATTAGCAAGAACTTGTTTCAGTTGCATATCATAAGGAATTCGAAGAACTGCTTCAAATACAGTATCGGGAAGCACAGCTTGGGGAACTTCAATATCCACGGGCTTATTAGCTAAATGGCAATTGGCACATACAATTCGTCCGGTTGCTTCTCGTGGGTTTTCATAACCCTGCTGCGCAAAAATGGGATATGCATTTGAAATAGATGTCCGAGTTATTACATATATCATGATCGATACAGAAATAGATCGAATCATCTGTTCCTTTACCCAAGAAAAAGTATTTCTATTTTCCATGTCCAATCGCAGATCCCAGAATTTCTACAATAAATTAGATAGGTAGCTAAGCTAATCTAGTTCCCTATACACGAGTCTGTTGTCATTCTACTGCAACAGTTGTACTGGAATGATGAATACCTTGAGCAGGTAGAAATAGAAAGAATTTTGCTAAAAAGGAAAAGGGCTTTCTTTCTAAAAGAAGAAAGATGCTAATTTGATTAATATCAGGAGATCAAATGAGTTTATGCTTCACTAATTGAATGATAAATGACTACAAGCGAAGGAGATAGACGGTTTAAATAAAAAAAGACCCAAAATTTCAAACATGTATCTAGAATCACTGGAAAACTACAAACAAAAATAGTGAAAATTAGCTCGTTAGGAGCCCATCCAAGATCATTGTAGACCCAACGAATTAGTAGTTCCCAACCGCGGGTGGAGTGAAATCCAACAAAAAAATCAGTAACTAAAAGAATACTAAAAGCTTTTATTGAGTCATTTAAGTTATAGAAGAATTCCTGAACCCAAGAATTCAAAATGACAAGTTCCTCTTTACCAAGAAAAAAAGAACCACTTAGAATAGCCAAACAGATTATATTTGTCGAGAAATGCAAAATGATATGGAGATGATCCTCATTATCTATTTTGGCCAATTGTATTATTTCCTTGTGTATTCCTATAGGAGGTTTTTGTACATGTGTCTTCGGTTTCTCTTTTATCATTTCGTCCAAGAGAAAAAGTTCTTCTAATTCTATGAATCTTTCTAGAACCTTTTTCTCTTGAATATCAGTTAAGAGAGTTTCGGATTGCCTGGTATTCCACCAATTCTTAATCCAAAGTTCCAGACATTTGTTAAAAGAGAAAGAGACCCCCCAGGGCAAAAGTACGATAAATACAAGATATAGGAAAGAAGGCAATGCTTTCTTTTTTTTCATTTTTGATCTGTAAATTGAGTTGTTAATGAATCCGCTCCATTCGCTGACTCTATTTCATTCGCTGACTCTATATGATATTTCTTTTTCTTTGAAGCAAAAATTCTATAACAAGGTTTGAGACCTTGTATATATTTCTCTTTTTTGTATACTAGTGGAATTTCATTGCATTGGGTTCTTTCTTAGATCTAGATGGAGTGGAATAGAGAAATAGAATAAAAAAAAGCGCTTTCGGATGAAAATGGAAGAATATTATGCCATCACTTGGACAAAACAAATTAGAAGCAATTTTCTCTTATCCTCGTTTGTTCCTTCCTTTAGATAAATACTCGAAAATCCCCTTACAATAACGAATCCAATTTCGAAGGGACCTCCTCCCCGTGTTGAGAAAATCTTCTTCCAATTCGTCCTCATTCAATTCATTTCAAAAAAATGCAATCGGTACTCAAAATACTTCAATTGGTACACGCAAGAAATAGGCCAATTCGGCAGCTTTTTGTTCTATTTCTCGTGGAGTAAAAAACTTCTCATCAGTACGAGTCAAGGGAATGACCCCCTGGCCCCGGATTTCCATATAAAGGATACGACGAGGATAAAGACCCTCTTTAACCTGAATTCTAATTGATTGGATATCCCGCATAAGGAATCGAAGGAAGACGCGACGTTTTATTCCAGGGAATCCCCAACGAAAAATGCACACTATTCCCTCTTTTCTATCGAATCGGTCATAACCACTGCCTACATTCCACAAAATAGTGCACCACAAGTAGGAGCTAATGAATAGGCCCGCGATTCCGTAGAAAGACATCACGACCCCCTGTGGAAAAAAAAGAATTTGTTGAGATGGAAGTACAGATATCATATTCTTACCAAGATAACTGGAAGCCCCAACCGATAAGAATCCTAGTGAACCTAGAAAAAGAATACAGGCCCAGAAAAAATTACCTCTTTTTCGAGAACCTTTTAGAAGTTCTATCCATATGTGTTCTGATCGCCAATTCATATTAGATATACTAAATCCAGCAGCGGTCGATTGAAATTGAGAGAATAAGCTAAATGATTTTGACTTTACTTTTTTTGATTCTGAAATCGCCTTCAGCAACGAGTACTCCTGTGAAATAATTGGTTAGATACATTGACTTTCTATTCAAAAAATATTCGTCGATCCACTTAAAATAAAACTCGCTATACCCGGCTCCGCATATGCATGCATTTATGCTCGTAGCCTATATCCGCATCCATAGCCGTTTTTCGTTTGTGTGTAGAAAGAACCACATACCCTACCATATTACTTACACTAAAAAATATCTGTATTATGATCCTGCGTGGAAATACATTGAGAAAATTCGCCCCCGTCGGTTCTAGACAATCTTATTTTTCTGCACATAAAGAAATAAAGAAGCCATTGCAATTGCCGGAAATACTAAGCCTACTAAAGGCACGAAAATAGAAGGTAAGTTAAAATCCGTCATAGAATAGGTGTCTCAATTCAAATTTACTATTTCTATCTATTCGAAAAATATCTTAAGATTCTTATAATATAATTAAGTATATCTATTATAAGGAATATTGACTATTGTATTTTTTAGTTTGCAAAATAAAGATTTTTTATAGAATACTTTAGTATTCTATAAAAAAAAAATGAATGGAATGGATAATAAGAAAATTGCAAAAAAAGAGAACTAATTCAAAATTCAAAAGATTTGATTTTTCTTTTCCCGTCCTCACGGCCTTTCTATCCTTCTAATCGAACTTGAAATTGGATTCAAAAGAAAGCGATTGTGAAAATGAAATACCTCTTTCAGAATACCCTTTAAAAAAGGTCTCAGTACGACTTTTAGTCGAATGCGCCCATTTCGAATCCTAAATAAGTTTCGTCTACCTACTTCCACATGCAATACTTCTTCAACCACTCTCGGACCCCTACAAACGCAAGATGCGCGTCAGGTTTTGAAATAAGGATATCCCCCAGCCCCAGTATACCGAAACTCGCTCTTATCCTATCCCACCGGTTGTAAGGATTCATACATAGGGCTTTTTAGTTGATTGATAGTGCCATAAAGTTGAAGCTTTTTTAGACTTTTTTATTAAGCTGTAATTTCCTTCCTGCATACGCGGTCCTCTATTCTCTAGAAGCTCATACAATAATGCGCGGTAAAGGCGGAAAAATAGCATACTCAATCAAAATCAAAGGGCAAATTCTCTTGCTTACTACAGATCTCATACTACCCCCTTAGACTTTTTAAGGCGATATACCACCCAAAGGGTATGAAAATGCCGGGTGGAGTTAGCTTTTCGATGAAGACCCGTCCCGTGCAGCGAAGTCCTATTAGTAAGACCCCGCGCAAGACGCAAGAATGGATTATAGAAGAATATTATTCCGAATACTCCTCCGGACGCGTATAGTAGCATTTCGATTCCTAATCTTTTTTCATTGATTCTTTCCCAATACAATAAATAAATACTATATTTGTATTTATTTATTGTATTATACCTTTATATATTCTAAATATATAGAATAGAGGAATCTCTATTTGTCAAGTCTCATGATCGTATCAAGATCTATTTTTATTCGGCTCAATCTTAAAAAAAAAAGATTGAGCCGAGTTTAATTGCAATCAATTAGAAGAATAAAGAAGAATTACTGCATTTTGTAACTGATTTTTTCTCTTTCTATTTCGCTTCTTTTTTATTTAGACCTTCTTTATATCTAGTTTTATCTACTTATCTAGTTTATCTACCGGCTCGAACTCGAATTTGATCGCCTTCCATACTTCACAAGCTGCGGCTAGTTCAGGACTCCATTTGCAAGCTGCTCGGATAATTTCATTACCTTCACGAGCAAGATCGCGTCCTTCATTACGAGCTTGTACACAAGCTTCTAAAGCCACCCGATTAGCTGCTGCACCAGGTGCATTTCCCCAAGGATGTCCTAAAGTTCCTCCACCAAATTGTAATACAGAATCATCTCCAAAGATTTCGGTCAGAGCTGGCATATGCCAAACATGAATACCCCCTGAAGCCACCGGTATAACACCTGGCATGGATACCCAGTCCTGAGTGAAAAAGACACCGCGAGCACGATCTTTTTCAATAAAATCATCGCGCAATAAATCAACAAAACCTAAAGTCATTTCGCGTTCCCCTTCTAACTTACCTACTACTGTACCGGCGTGGACATGATCTCCCCCAGACATACGCAATGCTTTAGCTAATACACGAAAATGCATACCATGATTTTTCTGTCTATCAATAACTGCATGCATTGCCCGGTGAATGTGAAGAAGTAGGCCATTGTCGCGGCAATAATGAGCCAAACTAGTATTTGCAGTGAATCCCCCAGTTAAGTAGTCATGCATTACAATAGGAGCCCCTAATTCCCTCGCAAATACAGCTCTCTTAATCATTTCTTCGCATGTACCTGCAGTCGCATTCAAGTAATGCCCCTTGATTTCACCGGTTTCGGCCTGTGCTTTATAAATAGCTTCGGCACAAAAGACAAAACGGTCCCTCCAGCGCATAAATGGTTGTGAGTTTACGTTTTCATCATCTTTGGTAAAATCAAGTCCACCGCGTAGACACTCATAACACGCTCTACCATAATTTTTTGCGGATAATCCCAATTTTGGTTTAATAGTACATCCCAAAAAAGGACGGCCGTACTTGTTCAACTTATCCCTTTCAACTTGGATACCATGAGGCGGACCTAGGAAAGTTTTTGAATAAGTAGGGGGAATTCGCAGATCCTCCAGACGTAGAGCGCGTAGGGCTTTGAAACCAAATACGTTACCCACAATGGAAGTAAACATGTTAGTAACAGAACCCTCTTCAAATAGGTCTAATGGATAAGCTACATAAGCGATATATTGATTTTCCTCCCCAACAACGGGCTCGATGTGATAGCATCGTCCTTTGTAACGATCAAGACTGGTAAGTCCATCAGTCCAAACAGTTGTCCATGTACCAGTAGAAGATTCGGCAGCTACTGCAGCCCCTGCTTCTTCGGGCGGAACCCCCGGCTGAGGAGTTACTCGGAATGCTGCCAAGATATCAGTATCCTTGGTTTCATACTCCGGGGTGTAGTAAGTCAATTTATAATCCTTAACACCAGCTTTAAATCCAACACTTGCTTTAGTTTCTGTTTGTGGTGACATAAGTCCCTCCCTACAACTCATGAATTAAGAATTCTCACAACGACAGGGTCTACTCGATATGGATTAGGCGTAAATGAAACCTTTGCAAAAATCTTTTAAAACAAAAAGGATATTCAATTAATATCAACTCATTAAAGAAAATGGAGGGCATGCTTAAGTTAATGAATATGTTTCATTCATATATAATGCGTACACCCTGTGTATGTTCTATCCTATAGGAATTCTACTATAGGAATTCGATAGGAATTGAGTTGTTGTTATGGTAAGTTAACATGGTTCATTATTAAACCATGGATTTGATTCACCAAATCCATCATTATTGTATACTCTTTGATAGATATAGCGCAACCCAAATCAATCCCTAATCCTTATTTTACAAGTTCTTAATAGGCCCCTTTCTTATTTTGAATGTAAATACCTAAATACTAAGAAAATTCTCTGTTGACAGCAATCTATGCTTCACAGTAGTATATATTTTGTATATCGAAGTCCTAGATAGGAAAGTAGAGTAGGGACAGATCCTCCACAAAAGGCGAAATGTATATGAAAAAAAGATTGATTGAACTTTCCAACGGACTCATTCCATGAGTAAACGATTGAATGGGATTCGCTTGGGCAACGAAATCAAGTCCTGGTCCCCTTTTCTCTCTTATTGAATTAACTAATTCATTTCCTTTTGACTTTCGGATTTTTGGCTCTTTTTTGGATTTGATTTGGCATTATTCAACAAGAAAAAAAGCAAAATTTCGACAAATTCCTTTTTTTTTGAAAATTATGTGATAATTATGAGAACCAATCCTACTACTTCTCGTCCCGGGGTTTCCACAATTGAGGAAAAAAGCACAGGGCGTATCGATCAAATTATTGGGCCCGTGCTGGATATCACTTTTCCCCCAGGCAAGTTACCTTATATTTATAACGCTTTGGTAGTCAAGAGTAGAGACACTGCCGGTAAGCAAATTAATGTGACTTGTGAGGTACAACAATTATTGGGAAATAATCGAGTTAGAGCTGTAGCTATGAGTGCTACAGACGGGTTGATGAGAGGAATGGAAGTGATTGACACGGGAGCTCCTCTCAGTGTTCCAGTCGGTGGAGCTACTCTCGGACGAATTTTCAACGTTCTTGGGGAACCTATTGACAATTTGGGTCCTGTAGATACTAGTGCAACATTCCCTATTCATAGATCTGCGCCTGCCTTTATCGAGTTAGATACGAAATTATCCATCTTTGAAACAGGTATTAAGGTGGTCGATCTTTTAGCTCCTTATCGACGTGGGGGAAAAATCGGACTATTTGGGGGGGCTGGAGTAGGGAAAACAGTACTCATCATGGAATTAATCAACAACATTGCTAAAGCTCATGGAGGCGTATCCGTATTTGGCGGAGTAGGGGAACGGACTCGTGAAGGAAATGATCTTTATATGGAAATGAAGGAATCCGGAGTAATTAATGAAAAAAATATTGAGGAATCAAAGGTAGCTCTAGTCTATGGCCAAATGAATGAACCGCCGGGAGCTCGTATGAGAGTTGGTTTAACTGCCCTAACTATGGCAGAATATTTCCGAGATGTTAATAAGCAAGACGTGCTTCTATTCATCGATAATATCTTTCGTTTTGTTCAAGCAGGATCGGAGGTATCCGCTTTATTAGGGAGAATGCCCTCCGCAGTGGGTTATCAACCTACTCTTAGTACAGAAATGGGTTCTTTGCAAGAAAGAATTACTTCTACCAAAAAGGGATCTATAACTTCGATCCAAGCGGTTTATGTACCTGCGGACGATTTGACCGACCCTGCTCCTGCCACAACATTTGCACATTTGGATGCTACTACCGTACTTTCCAGAGGATTAGCTTCCAAGGGTATTTATCCAGCAGTAGATCCTTTAGATTCAACCTCAACTATGTTACAGCCTCGGATCGTTGGCAACGAACATTATGAAACTGCGCAAAGAGTTAAGCAAACTTTACAACGTTACAAAGAACTTCAGGACATTATCGCAATTCTTGGGTTGGATGAATTATCGGAGGAGGATCGTTTAACTGTAGCAAGAGCACGAAAAATTGAACGTTTCTTATCACAACCGTTCTTTGTGGCAGAAGTTTTTACCGGTTCTGCAGGAAAGTATGTTGGTCTTGCAGAAACAATTAGGGGATTTCAACTAATCCTTTCCGGAGAATTAGACGGCCTACCCGAACAGGCTTTTTATTTGGTGGGTAACATCGATGAAGCTAGCACGAAAGCTATAAACTTAGAAGAGGAGAACAAATTGAAGAAATGAAATTAAATCTTTATGTACTAACTCCTAAGCGAATTATTTGGGATTGTGAAGTGAAAGAAATCATTTTATCTACTAATAGTGGCCAAATTGGCGTATTACCAAACCACGCCCCCATTAACACAGCTGTAGATATGGGTCCTTTGAGAATACGCCTCCTCAACGACCAATGGTTAACGGCGGTTCTGTGGAGCGGTTTTGCGAGAATAGTTAATAATGAGATCATCATTTTAGGAAATGATGCGGAACTGGGTAGTGACATTGATCCGGAAGAAGCTCAACAGGCACTTGAAATAGCCGAAGCTAACTTGAGTAGAGCTGAGGGTACGAAAGAATTGGTTGAAGCGAAGCTAGCTCTCAGACGAGCTAGGATACGAGTCGAGGCTATCAATTGGATTCCCCCATCCAATTGAAGACAATCCAAAGGTTTAGTTGATACAAAGAAAAAGGGAAGAAGAGTAGAAAAAGTTATTAGATAGCGAAGCGAAGTAAGTCCAATGCTATCTAGTAATTTTTCTACCTACCTACCTACTATTGGATTTGAACCAATGACTCCCGCCGTATGAAAGCAATACTCTAACCACTGAGTTAAGTAGGCAATTTATCACCACAAAGGAAGACCCATTACTTCGATCGATTATAGATCGAATCCTTTTTATAAGCAATACTGCTCCGTTATTACTATGTTATATAGTAAGCAGATCAAAGGGATATCCTCTGGCATTAGAGAATATTCATCTTGACAAGAAATTATCTATATGTTAAGATATCTCTGACAAGGGCTATAGCTCAGTTCGGTAGAGCAACTCGCTTACACGTGCGCCAATGCTTTTCAAGGGAGCTTATTATGCAATGAACATAATTGATCTTATTGCAAAATCAATGTCTTACTTCATGGATTCGAGAGAATAGGAGAACAGTAGCCTGACAAACAGTCGGTTCAGTCCGATTCAGGTGCCAATTCAGGTGCCTAATCAAATAGAACCCTTATTGATTTGCTAGTTGATAAGGTAAATATCCAGCCCACTAAATGCTAGGCGTAATGAGGATAAGGGCCTCCAAAAAACTTCTTTTCGTTCTATGAACTTTAAGGTGTATGAAGTCTCATAGTCAACTCTTGCAGCGGAACGATAGAGACTCCATTTCACTTAGGTTGATTTAATTTAGGCCGGAGGCAGACCTAAGTCAAGGTAATCCTCCTTTGAAACACTTTGGTATTGCTCCTAGATAGATCATAATACAAATAATCAATCAGAGCACAGGGAGCCATCTCATTATCTTTCCGTAAAGAAAAACTATGGTGGACTAACTGATCTTTACATCAGTTGATGAAAGAGCCCAATGCAAAAAAATGCATGTTGAGTCTTTGAAACAGTTCGAATCATTTCGATAATAATCCGTTTGATCTGTTTTACCGAGAAGGTCTACGGTTCGAATCCGTATAGCCCTAATATGTCCTATTTTTAGATTTTAGGATAGAGATCCTATGTTTCCTTTAGTATAGTTTTCATTTTCTCATTAGTACTTGTTTATAGACTGGACGGTCGCTTGCGCCATAGAATAGAGATAAAAGCATTACCACAGGCTCATTCTTCGAAAATCATAGAGACAGGAAAAGAAAAACGAATTTCTATCAAATCAATAGAAGGAAGGATCCCTTACCCTATTTGAATTCCATCCTCCTTCAAATAGGATATGCTCTAAGTCCCTAGACTTCCCTATAATAACTGCAATGATTTTCTCCATCTTGCGAATTCCTACTTTGTTTGAAGTATATTACTTTGCTTATAGATACGTTATCTAAATCGATCTACTTTAAATAGAAAAATAGAAATAAAATCCAAAAATAAAGAAAGAGTAAATAAGAAAACAGAATATTCTGTCTCATAGTTCTGAAATAGAGTTCTTTATTTTTTCTTTTTATAGTATTACTCCTCATTAGGCTGCATACATTAGTCATCCTATCTTAATTAGGTTCTAATTAGTAGTATTTTCATTTTTATTTAATAGTCTCTGATTATCATT